ATAAGCAAGAATACTATTTCTACGTAAAATCCCATTTATGGGTATTTCAATCGAGATACCAGAACGGGGCATTAGTTCTTTCTCCCGTTCTTGATCATATTGGAATGGGATGATGAATCTATTTCTTCGCCTTTTCGCCAATAAATCAGAATTCTCGTGGAGAATGGCAGTATATAGGAAATTCCAATGACCATTAGATATGATTCGATCAGGTCCTGAATAATCAAGAATCCCCTTCCCTTTTTTACTGGAAGGATCCGAACTAAACAATTTGTGTCTCACTCGATCATTAGTCACTGAGAGGTCAGAAATATATCTCCGTTCGACAGAAAGAGAATGAACATTCATTTGATCTTGATCCTTGTGGAGCGAAAAAGTGACTATACTGGATCTGCACGGACCTCCTGATAATATCCATAAATGACTTGTTTTTGGTAAGAGATGAACATTACCATATCTATATTCAGGCGCATGGTACACATCGGTACTCCAGTGCATTTCTCCCTCTGAGTCAGAATAAATATGTTTTCGAACCCTCTCTTTAAAATTGAAAGTGGATGTTCCAGCGCGAATCTCAGCAATCACTTGTTCTGACTCTACATATTGATCGTTTTGAACTAAAAGAAAACTTTTTGGTGGAATATTCACATTATGTAGAATATCCTGACTCTCAATAGTTACATACAGGTCTATATAACATAGAAAAGCAGGATGTCCATGACGTGTACGTGTGGGATGAACCAAATCCTCATTGAATTTTATTTTTCCATTAGAAGGAGCTCGTACATGTTCTGCAGTACCACCTGTAAATACTCCACCGGTATGAAAAGTTCTTAATGTTAGTTGAGTCCCTGGTTCCCCAATTGATTGACCTGCAATAATACCTACTGCTTCTCCCAATTCGACCAGGTCGCCATGAGTGGGACTCCGACCATAACATAATCTACAGATCCAAGATGTACTCCTGCAAATAAAGGGGGTTCGAATATATATTGATTGTGCTCGAAAGGTTATGAATTGATTGACAAGTCCAATACCAATATCTTGATTTCGAGTGGCAATGCATCGTAGACCCATATATATATCGTCTGCTAATACACGACCAATTAGTGTTTGGATCAAAATTTTTTCCGTCATCCCATTTCGAGGACTCACGGAAATACCTCGGATAGTGCCACAATCTGTTCTACGCACAACAATGTGTTGAACTACTTCAACAAGTCTACGCGTGAGGTATCCAGCATCTGATGTTCGTACAGCAGTATCCACAACTCCTTTGCGGGCTCCGTAGCAGGAAATTATATATTCCGTTAAAGAAAGTCCTTCGCGTAAATTGCTTTGAATGGGTAAATCAATCATTTGTCCTTGGGGGTCCGACATTAATCCTCTCATACCTACTAATTGGTGTACCTGAGATGCATTTCCTCTAGCTCCCGAAAAGGACATTATATGGACTGGATTAGAAGGATCAGTCATCCTAAAATTAGGATGCATTTCTTGTCTCAAATATTCACTTGTAGCATACCATATCTCAATGGATTGACGCAATTTTTCTACCGCGTGTACATTCCCATAATGATGGTGCTTTTCTAAAATCAAACTTTGTTGTTCAGCATCTTGGACTAGCCATCCCTTAGAAGGTATTGTTAAAAGATCATCAATTCCTAATGAAATGGATGTAGCAGTGGCTTGCTGGAAACCCAGAGTCTTTACTTGATCCAGGATGTGCGATGTATATGCCATTCCGAAGTGATCTATTAATCTGCTAATAAGTCGTTTCATGGCAGTTGCATCTATCACTTTATTGTGAAAAACCAGATCGGCCCGTTCTGCCATAAGTACCTCCATATTCCGCTGAGTAGGATTCGACAATGGGTTTGAGTCAGTGATTTGAAGACTTCCTTTCCTCGATCTTGATTCACGTAGAAATTCAGGAATTATGATACCGGTTGAGCCGTAGAGAACCGAATTCCCACGGTATCATATCACATAATTACTTAGCTTAGGTATCGTATGAGTAGGCCCGACAAAACCCTTGTATGGCTTCTTCTATTTCTCGATAAAAAGAAATATGACCAACAGTTGTTCGAATGTATATACAAAGGATTTCTTTTTTTACACTTCTTACTATTAGATAGTGCCCATAAATCTCATGATAGGTACCCAAAGATTCATATTGAACTTCGATGGGAACTTCTCTTGAGGCAATGACACGTTGATCGAGTCGCCACCGGAGCCACAAAGGACTATCTAAATTGATTCGTTTCTGCCGATAAGCTCCAAGTGCATCATAGGAACTACAAAAATAGGGTTCTTTCTCTTTCGTATACTTATTATCGTCAACCGTTTCATTTTGATAGTTTATTCGATTACATGGATTATACCTATTTGAACAAATACCTCGACGATTCCCGATCGTTAATATATAGAGTCCAATAAGCATATCTTGAGTTGGTACGGAAATGGGATCTCCAATAGCTGGAGACAAGAGATTCATATG